GGTAAGGAATAACCAGTTACACCAAAAGATGCAGTCAATACAGCCAAAACCACACCCGTAACCCAAGTTAATTCGCGAGGTTTTTTAAATCCACCTGTGAGATACACACGAAATACGTGCAGGATCATCATGAGAACCATCATACTTGCTGACCATCGATGAACTGATCGGATTAACCAACCAAAGTTGGCCTCAGTCATGATGTATTGAACAGAGGAAAAAGCCTCTGTAACGGTTGGACGATAGTAAAAAGTCATAGCAAAACCCGTAGCTACTTGTACTAGAAAACAAGTAAGTGTGATCCCCCCTAAACAATAAAATATGTTGACATGAGGAGGAACATATTTACTAGTTATATCATCTGCAATCGCCTGAATCTCAAGACGTTCCTCAAACCAATCATATACTTTATTGAGATAGGTAACCCAATGGAACTCCCCCTCTGAGAACCGTATATGAGAATTTCATCTCGTACGGCTCAAGCGGAAACACACAAATACTGATTTCAACGGATATATAATAGAAAATGAAAAACTTCATTAACCACTTGATTCGATTTGCCTCGAAGATACGAAGTAACAAAAATCCGGAATCTCTTCTTTGTGATGATAATGCCAAAAAATATCAAGTTGGCTCATCTGTCTTTCTTTATGTTGATCGTTACAGGCCTCTTGAATCTTCTCTTCCCTATTTTTTATTTGTTATTTGATTTATTGTTTTTTTTTTTTTTTTGTGCGTACTGCGGATTTACTCTTGTTTTACTATTGATAGGAATTCTCTTGTTGAGACCCTATGAATCAATTGAAACCTCAGATTCATACTAGAACCACGATGATTTAGCCTCAAGCTAAACTCAAAGGTTCTCTGAGTAAGAACCTTTGATGATCACTTATTGAATGAATGGATGTAATGACTCAACAAAATCTAGAGAAAGAGTTATCCTTCGGTCAAAATAAATCTGAAGGAATAAAATTCGTTTGATTTAGGAAATACCTATTTGAATTTTTTTTGAGTCCGGTTGCGAGGTCTGAATAAATAGTAGGTATGAATCATAGTTCAAATATTTCTTTTCTTGATCTATTCTATATATTCCGTGCTCCAGATACTAGAATAAATATCCGACGAGGTAGAATCATCTTGATAGAGATAACAGGTCCATTCTATGTATTATCAATAGGATCAATTATAACAAGTCACACACTCATATTCCGGAAATACCGAAACAAATAAATTCCACGGTCGAACTACCCAGAATAGAATGGTCTAGAAATCCAAGTCTAAAGTAATTTTTTCTTTGATTGAAAGACTAGGACTTCATAGTTCTTATAAACCTAACTCATTGAAATTCCATCCAGTAAAACGGAAGAATTATAAATTTCCAAAATAATAGATAGGAATATCGCAAATAGAGCCATTGCGACCCCCATAAGTGGTGTAGTCCCCCATCCCGGAGCTACTTTACCATATTCCGAATTCAATGGTTTCAATAAATCCCCTACAGTAGTTCGTCTTGGCCCAGATCTAGAACTATCCTCAACGGTTTGTGTAGCCATAAATCCTATTTAATGATTGGTTGAGATCTGTTGACTTTGTATACTATTCCGTTGTAGTTGTAAATAAACGATCTTATCGTAGATCCATTGTGATCTTGAAATTATCTAAAAATGGAAACAGCAACCCTAGTCGCCATCTCCATATCCGGTTTACTTGTAAGCTTTACTGGGTACGCCTTATATACCGCTTTTGGGCAACCCTCTCAACAACTAAGAGATCCATTCGAAGAACACGGGGACTAGTTGAAGTAATGAGCCTCCCAATATGGGAGGCTCATTACTTCAATTAAATTATTTCGAAAGGTTATTTCATTTTTTTAGTTGGAACCTTAGGTGGTTCTCGAAAAAAGATAGCGAAAAAAATTATCCCTAAAGTCGAGACTAAAAGGAATGTATAAACCAATGCTTCCATGGATTCGATCGTGGTTTACAATTATAGCTTCCACACCTATTCATTTGGGATCATTTATCATATCATATAAAGAAAGAAAAAAAGTCAAAGAAAAGATGGTGATTCAAGTCAAGATTTCTCTGATACCCAATGTCAAATAAAAAAAAAAATAGAGGCGAAAGATACCACAACAATGTCGTATCAGACTACTTGTCTCCTTGTAGTTGGATCTCCAAGTTTTTGGAATGCTCCAAATTCCACTTGAGCATCCAAATCTGGATCAATACCAGCAAAAACATCTCTGAACAAGGTTCTAGCGCCATGCCAAATGTGTCCGAAAAAGAAGAGCAAAGCAAACGTAGCATGCCCAAAAGTGAACCAACCCCTTGGACTGCTACGAAAAACACCATCGGATTTCAAAGTAGCCCGATCTAATTCAAAAATTTCACCTAATTGGGCACGTCTAGCATATTTTTTCACAGTAGCAGGATCAGAATAACTTACTCCATTAAGTTCGCCACCATAGAACTCAACAGTAACACCTACTTGTTCAACACTATACTTTGATTCTGCCCTTCTAAAAGGAACATCAGCTCTCACAATTCCGTCTTCATCTACCAAAACTACCGGAAATGTTTCAAAAAAAGTAGGCATACGACGTACAAAAAGCTCGCGCCCTTCTTTATCTCTAAAGACGGGGTGTCCTAACCATCCAACAGCAATTCCATCCCCATTGTCCATTGAGCCTGCTCTGAATAATCCCCCCTTTGCCGGATTATTACCAATATAATCATAAAAAGCTAATTTTTCGGGAATTTTAGACCAAGCTTCCGATAAACTAAGATTTTCGGCTAGCCCGGCACTAACTCTTCGATATATTTCTTGCTGAAAGTATCCCTGATCCCACTGATAACGAGTAGGACCAAATAATTCGATTGGGGTAGTTGCTGAACCATACCACATAGTTCCAGCAACAACAAAAGCTGCAAAAAAAACAGCAGCGATACTACTGGAAAGTACAGTTTCAATATTGCCCATACGTAATCCTTTGTATAGACGTTGAGGCGGACGAACACTAAGATGGAATAGGCCTGCTAATATGCCCAATGTACCCGCTGCAATATGATGAGAGGCTATTCCTCCCGGAACAAAAGGATCAAAACCTTCCGCGCCCCACGCTGGATTTACAGATTGTACTTTTCCAGTTAGTCCATAAGGATCGGACACCCATATTCCAGGACCATACAAACCTGTTACATGAAATGCGCCAAAGCCAAAGCAAGCTACCCCTGAGAGAAATAAATGAATTCCAAAGATCTTGGGCAAATCCAAAGAAGGTTTTCCCGTACGTTCATCACAGAATATTTCTAGGTCCCAATATACCCAATGCCAGATAGCTGCCAAGAAACACAAACCGGAAAACACTATGTGTGCCCCTGCCACACCTTCATAACTCCAAATACCCGGATTTGTTATAGTTCCTCCTGAAATACTCCAACCGCCCCACGAATTGGTTATTCCTAAACGAGTCATGAAGGGTATAACGAACATACCTTGTCTCCACATCGGATCAAGAACGGGATCAGAGGGATCAAAAACCGCTAATTCATATAAAGCCATCGAACCAGCCCAACCAGAAACTAGAGCTGTATGCATTATATGAACAGAAAGCAATCGACCGGGATCATTCAATACGACAGTATGAACACGATACCAAGGTAAACCCATGGAAATACCTCTTTATCAAAGAAAAATAGACACTATGCCACTTTATTTTATCGCATTGGAAAAGACTATATATACTAACCATGTACCTAACCTTTTCAGTAGATTCCGTATCAGAAAGGATTAATATTTATTCCATTCCATTGAAAATAACGTGAAAATAACGGAACAATTTTGTTCGTAAGAACAAAGAGAAGCAGATCTATTCTATACCCGATAAGTACCAATACGCAATGGGAGGATTGGTCCCATTTTTGGGGAACGAATGGATAGATACTTGTTTATCATTCGAACGATCGATTTCTTCGTTCAAATTTTTTCTTTATTCATTCTGTCTTACTCTATAAACTTTCCAATCTATGTATCAAATAGAATAAAGAGAAAAAAGGGATGAAGACAATAAACCATTGATTGTTACGTTTCCATATTAAAGTGAAGTATAGTACTAAATTTTTTTCTTTAATTTAATGCCCATTGGTGTTCCAAAAGTACCTTTTCGGAGTCCTGGAGAGGAAGATGCGGTTTGGGTTGACGTATAGTGCGACTTGTCAGACATATTGGGTCATATGGGATTTACCCGTTCTCTCCCCTGATCGAGATATCCTCTGTTTCGCCCAAGAGATATTGTATTGAGTGAGGCATCAATCAATCATTCGGAGCGTGAAGTGCAATTAGATCAATTTATTTTATATTGGGGATCAATATTATCAATTTAGAAGAATTTATGGTTTACTTGGACTGATAAAATAAAGTATCCAGGCTCCGTTCAGAAAATACCAAATCGATAACAAATTGTTAATATAATATATGTATGATTACCACTTGTATCATAAATGATTCTTATACCTACTATTACTATAGTAGTGATAGTAGTGATCCCAAATTGCAGACCAACGGAATAGTATGATGAATACATCAAATAGTTTTGGGAAAGCAAGACACAAAATTAACAAAAAAAAAGAAGTCATAACAAAAAAATGGTACTGAGACCATTTGTCCTATATGTGCAAATAGAATTCGGACAGATCTTTTCCCGGGGTAGACCATGAACCTAAAAGAATTGAAAGGACCCATTCAGGAACAAGACAATGACATCGTGATTTTAATATCGATGAAACAATACATCAATGATAGGTTAGTTTAATAAGTTCAGTAATCTCTTTTTTTTTTTAGAGGGAAGGGAGCCTAAACTCATCTCGTTTTTTTTTTAATAGAAGACCTTTCATTAAGAAAACCTGTTACATATAAAAAAAAAGAAATAAAGCTGGAATCGACACATTGATTCTTTTTTTTCTTTTTCACAATTTTTTTTGAACCGTATGTATCCAAAGGTGCACGTACGGTTCCTAAGGGATGCAATTTTGTCCTAATCAACCGACTTTATCGAGAAAGATTACTTTTTTTAGGCCAAGAGGTTGATAGCGAGATCTCGAATCAACTTGTTGGTCTCATGGTATATCTCAGTATAGAAGATGGTACTAGGGATCTTTATTTGTTTATAAACTCTCCCGGCGGATGGGTAATACCAGGAATAGCCATTTATGATACTATGCAATTTGTGTCACCTGATGTGCATACGATATGCATGGGATTAGCCGCGTCAATGGGATCTTTTATTCTGGTCGGAGGAGAAATTACCAAACGTCTAGCATTCCCTCACGCTTGGCGCCAATGAGTTTTTATTTGATTGAAAAAAAAAAAGAAGACTATGCCTTCGCCACATTGATTATAAAAGAAAATTATAAGTAATAATAGCATGGCACTTCGGGTTCGATATGAACAAACCATTATTGTTTTTTCATAACATGAGATTTTGTATCGAGATAGTAGTATGAAATAAAGGTTATTTCCGATTTGATCTTATGTGTCGGGAGTACATTTCAGCGTCACAAACCATTTTTCTTCCACACCAGAAGTCTCTTTCTGATACTTATGCTATGAAAGAAAGAGTACAAAAATGAAAAAAAAAAGATCATTTTTGACTTATTTGATCGTATCAAAAAGAAACTTTGGGATTGCTAAATCACAGACGAGATAAATATATAAAGTAACAGAACCATCATAGTATTCTTTTTTACTTCTATGAAAGGAAGGGTGGTAAATGGATCATTCAACGATCTGGATTAGATGGATTCTATTTCTTTCTTCGATAGAATAGAAGAGAAGAAAGGGTCAATTCCATTGCAGAGCCGTATGCAATGAACAAAAGATGCCTGTACGGTTATTCAATTCTATTTGATTTTTTTTTCTTGTTATTTTTTTATCCCCTACTTTAGTTTAGCCCAATCATGCGAGATAGAAGAACCGTTCATGATGTTATATCAATATCATCAGGGTTATGATTCACCAACCTGCTAGTTCTTTTTATGAGGCACAAGCAGGGGAATTTATCCTGGAAGCGGAAGAACTACTGAAACTTCGCGAAACCCTAACAAAGGTTTATGTACAAAGAACGGGCAACCCTTTATGGGTTGTATCCGAGGATATGGAAAGGGATGTTTTTATGTCAGCAACAGAAGCCCAAGCTCATGGCATTGTTGATCTTGTAGCGGTCAAAAATGAAAATACTGGGGATTTCGTATAAATCTATTTTATTTCAAACCATAATTCAAATTTTCTGTGATTTGATATTGAATAGAAATAATTCATGATGATCAATCATCAGGTTAAGATCGATCTAAACCAACCCATTTTATTCTATATATACATATATATACATACGACATGCCAACTATTAAACAACTTATTAGAAACACAAGACAGCCAATAAGAAATGTTACAAAATCTCCCGCTCTTAGAGGATGTCCTCAGCGTCGAGGAACATGTACTAGGGTGTATGTGCGACTCGTTCAGATCATAAGTTCGAACAAATGAGACAATTTTTTCAGTATCAATGACCGGTACCAATGAATAGGATAGATAGAGAAGATCTATCATATACCCATATTGTATATGGAATTTATGGTTTCCATTGGTGCAAATCCAATCATCTAGATTTGAAATAAGAAGCAATTCCCCATTGGTAGCAAATGGTTATCCATTAAGCGGAGGAAATGGTATCATAAGAAGCAAAAAGGTTATGCTCCTTTTCTTGAAAGAACGGACTAACAGGGTCAGCTACCTAGCCAACTTTCATAATTAAATGCCGTCACTGTATGGATAACTCTTTTTGTGAAAAGAGCTATTACTGTAGATAGGTAGAGCCAAAGAGTGTGAACTATACAAGTTAACAATAACATTTGATTAAATGAAAGAAGAGGCTCCGGTGTATAGAGAGGACCTCACCGTTTAAGAGGTAACCATAGAAACGATGGAACCCACTATTTTTTTTTTATTTAGTATCGTTCTAATTTCTTATTTCCAGTGAAATAACTGGAAGGAATAGAATACAAAATCGTGGTTGGGAAGGTCATAGTAGCAAAAGCCATTGGAATTGATATTTTATATATCGGAATAATCCGTTTTGTTATTAATCGACCGGGGAAGGGGAAAAGGATGACTGAAAGAAGAGAAATCAATTAGTTATTCATTAAGCTTTAATCTGATTCAATGACCAGAGTTAAACGAGGATATACAGCTCGGAGACGTCGAACAAAAATTCGTTTATTTGCATCAACCTTTAGAGGGGCTCATTCAAGACTTACTCGAACGATTACTCAACAGAAAATGAGAGCTTTGGTTTCCTCTCATCGAGATAGAGGCAGACAAAAGAGGGATTTTCGTCGTTTGTGGATCACTCGGATAAACGCAGTAACTCGTGAGAATAAGGTATTCTATAGTTATAGTATATTAATACACAATCTGTACAAGAAGCAATTGCTTCTTAATCGTAAAATACTTGCGCAAATAGCTATATCAAATAAGAATTGTCTTTACATGATTTCCAATAAAATTATCAAATAAAGGAGATTCAAAAGTAATATACAGGAATGATTGAAAGGGAATTCCCCGGAGAATGAACTCCGGGAAGATATAGAATAAAAATAAATTAAGATAAGTAGTAGAAATGAACGAACATGTTTCAATAAAAAAAAATATTTCTTCTTCTCCCCCATTTTTGTTTCTTATATTATAACACAAGAATCAAATCAGGATTCTAGGCCTTTTCGAACAAAACATCAATCTGAGCTTGAGTTCCAATTGGATTTTTGAGTCAATTGAGGAGTATGCCTATTTATTTCTGGTTCTAGGACCAGTAGTTCTTGGGATCGACTCAGCTCTCTCAAATTGTTTCTCATTATTAAGAAAAGGTAACAAAGATAAAATACGAGCTTGTTTTATAGCAATAGTAATTAATCGTTGTTGTTTCAAGGTCAATCTATTCACTCGTCTAGATAATATTTTTCCTTGTTCACTAATAAATCGACTAATTAAACTCATGTTTCTATAATCGATTCGATCCCCCGATCCAATTGGGGGCAAACGCCTACGAAAAGATCGCTTGTATTTACGAAAAGGTTGCTTGGATTTATCCATGGTTTATTCCTTATCTCTAAAGTTCTATTTATTTATTCATTTCGGATCCAACCGAAATAGGCTTTGATTCATATATTATTTCATTCATATACTATATATCTATACACATGAAAGAATATCTACATAAAATCGGGTTTGATTTGTATATATTATGTATATTATATATGTTAAGTTCTTACTCTTCCTGTCCTGTTCTTTGGAAAGATCGAACACATGATGTTCCCTTCGATCTATTTCTTGATTTCCCCATGAATCGTATGCTTATGACAATAGCGACAAAATTTTTGCAATTCTAATCGACTGGGTGTATTGTGGCGATTCTTTTGAGTAATATATCTAGAAATGCCCCGCGATTCCTTATTGACACTATTTCGGACACAACTGGTACATTCCAAAATAACTCTGACTCTGACATCTTTACCCTTGGCCATGAACCTCCTTTAGATTTTGTATCGACTTAACTTAAGTCTTATATTTTCGATCCGACCCGAAGAAGAAGAAAAAAATCAATAGAAGTTACTAGTTAGAAATTCCATTTCTAAGCATTTCGTTGTAATTCTTCTTATTATCTTATCTAATTAATTTATTATCTAATTAATAGAATATGTATTAATATAGTATATATTAAGTTAAGTAATACAAAATAGAATAATAATTAAGTAATACAATTTCTTTCTAACTATCAATTATTTCTATCCTAAATCCCAATATTTCATTTAAGTATCTTTTTTCTATGCTATGATTTCGTAGAGCCCACCCTAGACTGGATACATATTTGAATTTTATTTCTGTTTTCCCAAATTTGATCTTGGATCTACCGGATTTTTTATGAGGTTCAATACACTTTTTCCTTCTCTTTCCTTACTATTCTAAAGAATTGAAAGGGAGAGGCGAGGTTTTAGTTACGTCATGTGGAATTATATTTCTTCATTTCTTCGCATATCAATAACTAGAATTAAAAAAAGGGGAATGACAGGGCATCTGGGAATAAACGATTAATTTCTATCAATAGACCCGCTAAAGACCCAAACCATAGAGTAGTTAACACAGGTGCCACGGAGAGATATGTTTTTAGATCTCGCATTGAAAATCCTCCTTCTTTATTGTAATACATATATTGTCAGATGCTGTAGTTCAAGATCATTTTTATTTATTTTTACGCGGATTTCCTAACAAAAATGGATATGTACAATGAACCAATAGATGAGATTTTCCTGTCACTAAAAAAGAAAAAGATGACCCCTTCTTCCTGAGCATTACGGATAAATATTCATTCTTTTTTATATGTTAGGTTGGGTTTCAGATGTATATAATTCTTTTATTATATGAAACCAAAAACAAGAAATGACAAGAAAGTTCTATATAGATAGAGGAGAAAATAAAGATGTGGAAAACAAGACAGGTATTTTGTACAATGACACTGTACAACAATTTTTAAAAGGGATGTAGCGCAGCTTGGTAGCGCGTTTGTTTTGGGTACAAAATGTCACGGGTTCAAATCCTGTCATCCCTACCTATTACTTCTCCTATGGGCAGTAACGAGAGATTAATTGAGATCGACGGGGCATAATCTTTCATTTTTGGATACTATATTTATGCGAGATGTGTTAGAAGTTAAGTGGAAAAAAAAATTTCTTTGAAAGCGCTCTTAGTTCAGTTCGGTAGAACGCGGGTCTCCAAAACCCGATGTCGTAGGTTCAAATCCTACAGAGCGTGATTCCGTCTATCTTATGTATGTCGAATCACAATAAAATAACTTAACAAAACAAAGTTGAATTGCAACTGGAATTTGACCTCCTCCCTGTAGGAGGTCAATCAAAAAAAGAAATGTTACTCAATCAAAGGTCCAACTGAT